GGATTCGTTACAGTCCCCCCTGTGATACTCCAACCGCCCCATGAATTGGTTATTCCTAAACGAGTCATGAAGGGTATAACGAACATACCCTGTCTCCACATTGGATCAAGAACAGGATCAGAAGGATCAAAAACCGCTAATTCATACAGAGCCATCGAACCGGCCCAACCAGCAACCAGAGCTGTATGCATTATATGAACAGAAAGCAACCGACCGGGATCATTCAATACAACGGTATGAACACGATACCAAGGCAAACCCATGGAAATACCCCTTATATCAAAGATAAATGGACACTACGTAACTTTATTGCATTAGAAAAGACTATAATATGACTATTCTATGGACCACTCTTGTTGAGTCGATTATTTCCGAACAAGGGTTTCTATTCTGTTGGTAATAATGGAACAATTCTGTTCGTAGGAACAAAGAGAAGCAGATTTATTCTATACTCGATAAGTACCAATACGCAATGGGGGAGTTGATCCCATTTTCTATGAGCGAATGAGTCCATACTTATTTATCATTAGAAAGACCTATTCGTAATAATTTGAGTTTATTCATTCTGTCTTTCTTTATGAATTTTTAGAATCTATGGATAAAATAAATACGATAAAAACCAATATGAATATTATAAAGACAATAAAAAAATTGTTACGTTTCCACCTCAAAGTGAAATATAGTATTTAATTCTTTCTTTCATTTAATGCCTATTGGTGTTCCAAAAGTTATATTCCGAAATCCTGGAGATCCAATTTCATCTTGGGTTGACGTATAGTGCGACTTGTCAGATATATTGGGTCATATGGTATTTCCCCGTTCTCTCCCCCGATCGAGATATCCCCCGTTTCGCCCAAGAAAGATAAATTGAATCATCAAAAATTTGGAGCGTGAAGTGCAATTAGATACATTTTTGAGGGGATTTATATTACTATTATCAATTAGAATAATTCAATTAGAATAATTTATGGTTGGCTTGGTTGGACTAAAAAAATGAAGTATCCAGGCTCCGTTTAGAAAAAACCCAATTGGATTGGTAAGATATCTATGATTGCTATTCATATTTTTTCTTTGTAAAGAGATCCTAATTGTCAAGCAAAGTTATCTCAACTCTAATAAATACTTGTATAAAATGAATTGAAAAAAAAAAAAAAAGAAATGGTAATGGGAGCATTTGTCCTATATGTACAAATCCAAATCGGGCGGATCTTTACCCGGAGTAGAGCATAAACCTAAAAAGATGAAACAGACCCATTCAGGAACAAGAAAATACCATCGCGGTTTGGATTAAATCTCGATGAAAGAATACATCAATGAGAAGTTAATTCGATAAGTTTAATGACCCTTTCTTATAACTTCGAATTTTATAATGGAAAATCGAAAATATAAAAAAGGAGTAAAAACTCGTCTTTATTGAAAAATCGAAGAAAAGCCCTTTCGTTAGAAGTAAGAAAGAACCTTTCTAGAAAAAAAGAAAGAGGACTGGAATCTATACATTGATTCACAATTTTTTTGAACCGTATGCATCAAAAGGCGCATGTACGGTTCCTAAGGGATACAATTTTACCCTAATCAACCGACTTTATCGAGAAAGATTACTTTTTTTAGGCCAAGGGATTAGTACCGAGCTTTCGAATCAACTTATTGGTCTTATGATATATCTCAGTATGGAGGATGAGACCAAAGAGCTGTATTTGTTTGTAAACTCTCCTGGGGGCTGGGTAATACCTGGGATCGCCATTTATGATACTATGCAATTTGTGCGACCAGATGTCCATACAGTATGCATAGGATTAGCTGCTTCAATGGGATCTTTTATCCTGGTCGGAGGACAACTTACCAAACGTATAGCATTCCCTCACGCTTGGCGCCAATGAGGTTTTTATTTGAGAGAAAAAAGAAGACTATGCCTTCGCCTTATGAATACTAAGTAATAATAGCATGGCACTTCGAATTCGATATGATAAATTTTTGTATTGGTTTTTTTTTTCAAAACATTAGATTCTGTATCGAGAGAGTAGTATGAGATAAGGGGTATTTCCGATTTTCTCTTATCTATCGGGAGTTCAGTTCAGCGTCACAAACTTTTTTGTTTTCATGCCGGAAAGTTCTTAACAATATTTATGTTATGAAAGAGTACGAAAAAAAAATATTTTTTCCTTATTTGATCGGATTAAAAAGAAACTTTGGGATTGCTGAATCACAGACAAAAAAAAAAGAAAAAATAAACATATAAAGCAACGGAGCCATCATAGTATTTTTTAACTCCTCCGAAAGGAAGGATGGCAATTTGATTATTTACCCATCTGAGTCTGATAGATTCTATTTTTCTCTTTCTTAAATAGAAAGGAGGGGGGTCAATTTTCTTGTAGAGCCGTATGCACAAAAGATGCCTGTACGGTTGTTCAATTCTATCTTTTTTCTATTCTTTATCTTTCTTTTCTCTTTCCTTTATCATGCGAGATAGGGGAAGCTTTTATTTTGTTATATCATCAGGGTAATGATGCATGAACCTGCTAGTGGTTTTTATATGGCACAAGTAGGCGAATTTGTCGTGGAAGCGGAAGAACTGCTGAAACTGCGTGAAACCCTCACAAGGGTTTATGCGGAAAGAACGGGCAAACCCTTATGGGTTGTATCCGAAGATATGGAAAGAGATATTTTTATGTCAGCAACAGAAGCCCAAGCTTATGGAATTGTTGATTTTGTAGCGGTTCAAGGAAAATAACATGGATTTCGCGCAAATCTGTGATTTGAGATTTTATCTTCGAATTGAATATTCTATTAAATAGAAGTAATTCACCATCATTCGGTTAGGATCAATCTAAACCAACCCATCATATTATGTATACGATTCAACATGCCAACTATTAAACAACTTATTAGAAATACAAGACAGCCAATCAGAAATGTCACGAAATCCCCCGCTCTTCGGGGGTGCCCTCAGCGTCGAGGAACATGTACTAGGGTGTATGTGCGACTCGTTTAGATCATGAGCTGGCACAAAAGCAAGAAAACTACTTTTACAGTATCAATGATCAGTACCGGTGAATGGGATAGGATGGAAAAAGGAACTCCATCCATTATTCAAAAAAAAAAACTCTACCATATCCCTCTATTGTGTATGAAGTTTATGGTTTCCGTTGGTGTAAATCCAATCACCTGAATTTAAGATGATAAGAAATTTTCCATTGGTAACAAATGGTTATCCATTAAGCGGAGGAAATCTTATTTAAAAAGCATAAAACATAAAGATTAGGTAGGCTCCCAATCTGGCAAGAACGGACTAAGAGGGTCAGCTACCCAGCAAACTTTCATAATTAAATACCGTTACTGTATAGGTGGATCTGATTGTGAAAGACCTATTACTGGATAATTCATGGGTAGAGCCAAAGCGTGTGAACTATACAAGTTCCCAATAACATCAATTAGTTGATTAAATATTAAATTAAAGTATAAAGTAAAGGCTCCGGTGTATAGAGAAGACCTCACCGTTTAAGAAGTAACCATAGAAACGAAGGAACCCACTATTTCTTTTTTTATTTCTTTTATTTACTATATTTTTGATACCTAGGAAAATAGAATTTCTTATTTCGGTCTTATTTCGCAGTGAAATACCTAAAAAAAAAAAAAAGAAAAAATCGTGGTCGGGAAGGTTAGAGTAGCCAAAGCCATTGGAATTTTGATTTTATACATTGGAAAAATCCGTTTTGTTATTAATAGACTAGGAAGGGGGAAAAGAATAACTGAAAGAAAGGCAATCAATTAGTTATTCGTCAAAGTTTCATTTATTCAATGACCAGAATTAAACGGGGATATATAGCTCGGAGACGTAGAACAAAAATTCGTTTATTTGCATCAAGCTTTCGAGGGGCTCATTCAAGGCTTACTAGAACTATTACTCAACAGAAAATAAGAGCTTTAGTTTCGGCTCATCGGGATAGGGATAGGAAAAAGAGAGATTTTCGTCGTTTGTGGATCACTAGGATAAACGCAGTAATTCGCGAAAGGGGAGTATCCTATAGTTATAGTAGATTAATACACGATCTGTACAAGAGACAGTTGCTTCTTAACCGTAAAATACTTGCACAAATAGCTATATCAAATAGGAATTGTCTTTATATGATTTCGAACGAAATCATAAAGGAAGTAGATTGGAAAGAATCCACCAGAATAATTTAAATTGAGTTACCCGGAGAATGAACTCCGGGAAGGTAGAGTAGAAATTAGTATGAGAAAATATGCTAAAGTAGTCAAAATGAATGAACACGTTCAATTCAATAAAAACAGATTTCTTTTTTTCCGATTCATTTTTTTCTTACGACACGATACTCAAATCTAGATTCACTCAAATCTAGATTCTTGTAATTATGATTCAAGTTAAGAAAAAGTAAGCCTATTTATTTCGGGCTTTAAAACCTGTAGTTCTAGCGGTCGACTCGGTTCTTTCAAATTGTTTCTCATTATTGAGAAAAGGTAACAAAGATAAAATACGAGCTTGTTTTATAGCAAGAGTAATTAATCGTTGTTGTTTCAAGGTCAATCTATTCACGCGTCTTGATAATATTTTTCCTTGTTCACTAATAAATCGACTAATTAAACTCATGTTTCTATAATCAATTCGATCCCCCGATTGAATCGGGGGCAAACGCCTACGAAAAGATCGCTTGAATTTAAGAAAAGGTCGCTTGGATTTATCCATGGTTTGTTTGTTTAATTTATTCCTTATCCCTAAAATCCTATTTCTTAATTCTAATTCATTTTAAATCCACCCAAAATAGGATTTTGAAAAAATAGGATTTGTTTATTTTCTATTTAAATATGTTATATATATAATGTCATTTTTTCCCCTTCCTTGAAAGGGTAAGACACAGGTACTTGGTTCGCTCTATTTCTTTATCTCCCCATGAATCGTATGTTTGTAACAATAGGGACAGAATTTTTTCAATTCAAATCGATTAGGCGTATTGTGCCGGTTCTTTTGAGTAATATATCTGGAA